CTCCTTATCGTCGTGGAGGAAAAATTGGACTATTCGGAGGAGCCGGAGTGGGTAAAACAGTATTAATTATGGAATTAATTAATAACATTGCAAAAGCACACGGCGGGGTATCCGTATTTGGTGGAGTAGGTGAACGTACCCGTGAAGGGAATGATCTTTATATGGAAATGAAGGAATCTAAAGTTATTAATGAAGAAAATATTGGGGAATCAAAGGTAGCCCTAGTCTACGGTCAAATGAATGAACCCCCAGGGGCTCGTATGAGAGTTGGTTTAACAGCGTTAACTATGGCGGAATATTTCCGAGATGTTAATAAACAAGACGTACTTCTTTTTATCGATAATATATTTCGTTTTGTTCAAGCGGGATCCGAGGTATCCGCCTTATTAGGTAGAATGCCTTCGGCTGTTGGTTATCAACCTACCCTTAGTACTGAAATGGGATCTTTACAGGAAAGAATTACTTCTACAAAAGAAGGGTCCATAACTTCGATTCAAGCAGTTTATGTCCCTGCAGATGATTTAACCGATCCAGCTCCAGCAACGACATTTGCACATTTAGACGCTACTACGGTACTATCAAGAGGATTAGCGGCTAAAGGTATCTATCCCGCAGTTGATCCTTTAGATTCAACATCAACTATGCTCCAACCAAAAATAGTAGGTAGTGAACATTATGAAACTGCGCAAAAAGTCAAGCAAACTTTACAACGTTACAAAGAACTTCAAGACATTATAGCAATTCTGGGGTTAGACGAATTATCCGAAGAAGATCGATTAACTGTAGCAAGAGCACGAAAAATTGAGCGTTTCTTGTCACAACCTTTTTTCGTAGCAGAAGTTTTTACAGGTTCTCCAGGAAAATATGTCGGACTGGCAGAAACTATTAGAGGGTTTAAATTAATCCTTTCCGGAGAATTAGATAGTCTTCCCGAACAGGCCTTTTATTTAGTAGGTAACATTGATGAAGCTACCGCGAAAGCTACGAATTTAGAAATGGAGAACAAATGACTTTAAATCTTTGTGTATTGACACCGAATCGAATTGTTTGGGATTCTGAAGTAAAAGAAATTATTTTATCTACGAATAGTGGTCAAATTGGCATATTACCAAATCATGCGCTTATTGCCACAGCTGTGGATATAGGTATTTTGAGAATTCGTATTAATACCGAATGGGTAACAATGGCTCTTATGGGTGGTTGTGCTAGAATAGGCAATAATCAGATTACTGTCTTAGTAAAGGATGCTGAGAAGGGGAGTGAAATTGATGCAAAAGAAGCTCAGCAAACTCTTGAAATAGCCGAAACTAACTTGCGAAAAGCGGAAGGAAAAAGACAAATTATTGAGGCAAATATAGCTCTCAAACGGGCTAGAGCACGAGTCGAGGCTATTAATGTAATTGCGTAACAAATTTTTTTGTTTGATTCAATACTGATAAACAAGAATTGTTAAGTTAACAAGTAACAAGAACTTCTGATAAGTTCGGGTTCTACAGCCTAGTTATTTCCAATATAGAATAACTATATAAACTGTAGTTCATCTACTTGAATAGAATTGGAATTGGAATCAATTCCAATTCTTGAAAAAATAAATAAAGATTGACATTCTAAAGAATAAAAAAGAAATAAAACCAAATTAGGTACAAAAATGGATAATATAGCATTATATGCAATAGGATTATTGCTAATAATTACCTACTATTGGATTTGAACCAATGACTCCCGCCGTATGAAAGCAATACTCTAACCACTGAGTTAAGTAGGTCTTTGTTCATTAAGACATAACAATAAATAAAAATAAAACACCCTGGAATGAATTATAAATTCAATCCTTTTTGGAAGCAATACCAATAAAAGAGAACGAAGAACTAAGACATTGGATGAGATAATCATTATCTTGACAAAAAACCCTTACTGAAATAAAATATGTATTACAAATACAAGGGCTATAGCTCAGTTTGGTAGAGCAACTCGTTTACACGTGCGCCAATGTTTTTTCAAAGGAGTTGTAATCAAAACACTGATTGAAAAGTCGATGTCTGACTCCCTGAAGTTTATACAACAAGAGAACAATAGCCTGACAAAAAGGAATTCGGTTTACTTTCACTTTTAATAGTTCCTTTAGGCATTTTATGCTTTGAGGTAGTTTTTAGAAAAAAATTATTGATTTACAATCTTGATAAGGTGAATAACCCAATGCTTAGTGACGATAAAGACCTCAAAAGATTCTCTTTTCGTTTTATCATATGAACTTTAACGGTGTATGAAGTTTATATGTTATACTTTAAATGGCCGATCGATGGAGAAGAATTTCTATAGAAAATAGATTGAAATTAGGTTGATCTAAACTAAAAGCTGACCTACGTCAGGATAATCTTTCTTTGAAAGACTTTGGTAGTGCTTTAGAATACTGTTCTAAAAAAAAAATATGAGCACCAGGAACTATATATAACTTATTATCTTTTTTTTTATAAGATAAAAATGGTAAATTAATTTGTAAACTAATTTTTAGTTTCTTTTCAATTAATGAAAGAGCCCAATGCAAAAAAGGCAAAAAAGATGCATGTTGGGTTTTTGAAACAGTTTGAATCATTTTTATATTAATCAGTTTGATCTGTTTTACCGAGAAGGTCTACGGTTCGAATCCGTATAGCCCTACAAAAAACTACACCGAAAAACTTAAGTAGTTTTCAACTACTACTTAGTGAATTGTTACTTAATTGAAGTAATTGAATAAAAGATATATATATATATATATATATATATATATCTTTTATTATTAAAAAAAATTTGAATAAGTTGGCAATCAATTAGAAAAAATGATTCTAACTCATATAGAATCATGGGAGTATACCTATGTTTTTAAGTTATGAATATGATATCTTCTGGGCATTTCTAATAATCTCAAGTGTTATTCCTATTTTAGTATTTTTTATTTCTGGAGTTTTATCACCAATAAAAAAAGGACCCGAAAAACTTTCCAGTTATGAATCAGGTATAGAACCCTTGGGTGATGCTTGGTTACAATTTAGAATACGTTATTATATGTTTGCTCTAGTTTTTGTTATTTTTGACGTTGAAACGGTTTTTCTTTATCCGTGGGCAATGAGTTTCGATATATTGGGGATATCCGTATTTATCGAAGCTTTAATCTTTGTTTTTATCCTAATTGTTGGTTTAGTTTATGTGTGGCGAAAAGGAGCATTAGAATGGTCTTAGTCTTATACCTTGAATATTCGGACAATAATACTTAAAAAAGAACAAATATTAAGATAGTTATGAATTCCATGGAGTTTCCTTTACTTAATCGGACAAACCAACCTTCTGTTATTTCAACCACATCAAATGATCTTTCAAATTGGTCAAGACTCTCCAGTTTATGGCCCCTTCTCTATGGTACGAGTTGTTGCTTTATTGAATTTGCTGCATTAATAGGTTCACGATTTGATTTTGATCGTTATGGATTAGTACCAAGGTCTAGTCCTCGACAGGCTGACCTAATTTTAACAGCAGGCACCGTCACTATGAAAATGGCTCCGTCTTTAGTAAGATTATATGAACAAATGCCGGAACCCAAATATGTTATTGCTATGGGAGCCTGTACAATTACAGGTGGAATGTTCAGTACGGATTCTTATAGTACAGTTCGAGGAGTTGATAAGTTAATTCCAGTAGATGTTTATTTGCCCGGTTGTCCACCAAAACCCGAAGCGGTTATAGATGCTATAACAAAACTTCGAAAAAAGATATCTCGAGAGATTTCTGACGATCGAATTAGATCGCAAGGGGGAGGACGTTGTTTTATTACTATTCACAAATTGAATATTGAATGGACTACTCAAACTGGATACTTTAGTCAAGATTTACTTTCTAAATCATCGTCCATTTCCAAAGCGAGCACTGATATTTTTTTTAATTATAAAAAATCAGTTTATTCATACGAATTTCTAAATTCGGATTCCTTTGAACAAGAAAAAAAAGCGAAATAAATCTTACGAACTTTGATTCTATTGAAAAAGACTTAAATAAATAAACATGTGTTAGAGGGAAAAAAGATGAAGGATCGTTTGTCTGCTTGGCTCGTCAAACATGGTTTAGTTCACAGATCCTTGGGTTTTGATTACCAAGGAATAGAGACCTTACAGATAAAGCCTGAGGATTGGCATTCCATTGCTGTTATTTTATATGTATATGGTTACAATTATTTACGTTCCCAATGTGCCTATGATGCATCCCCAGGCGGACTGTTAACAAGTGTATATTATTTAACAAGAATAGAAGATGATATAGATCAACCCGAAGAAGTTTGTATAAAAGTGTTTGCTCCAAGGTCAAATCCTCGAATTCCGTCGGTTTTCCGGGTTTGGAAAAGTGCGGATTTTCAAGAAAGAGAATCTTATGATATGTTCGGAATAGTGTATGATAATCATCCACGACTTAAGCGGATCTTAATGCCGGAAAGTTGGATAGGATGGCCTTTGAGAAAGGATTATATTGCACCCAATTTTTTTGAAATACAAGATGCTTATTAATTCAATTTAATTCTATTTTCAGTCCGAAAACTTAGGATATTCAAAGATTTTTTTCCAATCTTTTAGAGATTGAAAAATTCAATGCAATCTCAATCATATTCGACTCACTTTGCATAGATTAGCAAAAAATAGAATTAAATTGATAATTATCAAATGTTGAATAGATGTTTTTTTTTATACTTGTATAAATCAATAACATGAGTTCTTTCTCAGGAACTTTGTACCGCGATTCTTATTGAAATTGAATAAGTGATATAAGAAAAAAAGTAAAAAAGCAGAGAATCAACACCTATTCATTTTTTCAATTTGAATAAAAAAAAATGAATAAATTCAAGAATCTTGTATTTCTCGTTTTTTACTTTAAATATGAAATGAGTTTTGGCACGGTTTAATATTCAACTCCTATTTAAACCAATTCATTTCATAATATTATATTGGATATTTTATTATATAAAAAATAATTATATAAACTATGAAAAAGATAATTACTGGTAAAATATGTCAGGAACCAGATTTGAACTGGTGACACAAGGATTTTCAGTCCTCTGCTCTACCGGCTGAGCTATCCCGACGATTTGCAAGATGGGGTTTAGTAATTTTAAATACTGACTAAGTTATATGTCAATTTTAAATTGATTAAATTGAAATCTTTAATCCTAAATTTAAAGAGGATAAAAAAAGGGAAAATCATGGGGATAGAGGGACTTGAACCCTCACGATTTATAAAGTCGACGGATTTTCCTCTTACTATAAATTTCCTTGTTGTCAGTATTAACATGTAGAATGGGACTCTATCTTTATTCTTTTTCATCGAATTATTTCTAAAGTTAACTAAAAATATTTGATATATGCAAGATTTATCTATTTAGTTTTCCAATAGATTTCTTATCTATTTTCTTTTTCTTTACTAAACTCAAATAATAGATTTGATAAATTTATCGTGAAATAACCTTGAGTTATTAGAATAACTTCCATTGAGTCTCTGCACCTATCCTTTCGAATATGGATTTATTTCTATTTATTTCTATTTCGAAATCTTTCCTTGTTTTTTTTTTAACACCGGATTTGGCTCAGGATTGCCCGTTTTTTATTCCAGGGTTTCTCTGAATTTGAAAGTTTTCACTTAGTACGTTTCCATACCAAGGCTCAATACAATTAAGTCCGTAGCGTCTACCTATTTCGCCATATCCCCTCGTTTCTTCTTTTGTTTTAGTTTTAGATATACTCTTTTTTTTTAATTGAAACAAACTATTTTCGATTTTTATTTGACCTCATTCTAGCAATTCTCTATCCACAATTCAATAGAATTGAATAGAAATCTTGTATTTCTAATACATTCTTGTAAATATGCCTATTTGTCTATTAATTGTATTATTATTAATATTTTACTTGAAGGCTCAAATTGTTAGTTTATTCCTTATGAATAACTATTCATATAAATAAGTCTTAAGAATTAAATGAATTCTTATTCATGTCCAAATTCGATATATAAAAGATTATAAAAGCCCGCTTAGCTCAGAGGTTAGAGCATCGCATTTGTAATGCGATGGTCATCGGTTCGACTCCGATAGCTGGCTTTTCTTGCTTTGTTTTCTTTTTTTTTTTATTATTATTATTTATTTTTCTTATTTATTTTTTTTTTTTTGTTTTAAAAATGGAAAACCCTTATCTTTTTTATTATAAAAAATAAATAAGAAATAATGATTTTTATAAAAAATAATGATTCTTAAAAAGTCGAAATTTTTAATTATGCAGAAACTCGATTTTTTGATTTTATATCAAAAAGAATTCTTTAAGAGAATAAACTAACTCTTTAAGAGTTTGAAAAGAAAAAACGGTGTATATAAACATTAAACATTATTAGTGGATATACAATCCAATTGAAATCGGAATTCATCTCTTTTCACTTTCAAAAAGTACTATAATATAGAAGTACCCACTTCTAATTATGTAAATTAGAACCCGAATATCCTATTCCTCTTTATAGTTCAGTTTCACTTTTAGTTTCAGCCATTTTAATACAAAAAAGGAGTCTTTATGTCACGTTACCGAGGGCCTCTTTTCAAAAAGATATGCCGTTTGGGTTCTTTACCGGGACTAACTAGCAAAAGGTCTCGAGTAGGAAATAATGTTCGAAATCAATCACGCACCATTAAAAAATCTGAATATCGTATTCGTTTAGAAGAAAAACAAAAATTGCGTTTGCATTATGGTCTTACGGAACGACAATTACTTAAATATGTTCGTATCGCCGCAAAAACCAAAGGGCAGACAGGACAGGTTTTATTACAATTACTTGAAATGCGATTAGATAACATTATCTTTAGGTTGGGTATGGCGTCAACTATTCCTCGAGCTCGTCAATTAGTTAACCATAGACATATTTTAGTTAATGGGCATATGGTAAATATACCAAGTTATCGCTGTAAACCACGGGATATTATTACGGCAAGGGATGATGAAAAATCGAAAACTATGATTCTAAATTCTATTGATTCGACTTCAGATAAGGAAATGCCTAAACATTTGATTCTTCATTCATTGGAATCTAAGGGATTAGTCAATCAAATAATAGATCCTACGGCGGTAGGCTTGAAAATAAATGAATTGTTAGTTGTAGAATATTATTCTCGTCAAACTTAATAAATAGAAATAAAGCAAAAAAAAAAAAAGGGTTGGGGAAATAAGATTTCCCATTAATTTGTTTTCCCATCTACTAATTAGCAATAGATAGTAAGATGATAATCCATTTTTATCCTCGATCCTTATTCTTGAATGCTAGGTATCTTTTCATATCTTGTTTCTACTTTAGTTTGGATTAGTTTCTATCTTGCATCGTTTATAATTGTTGAACATGAATGAGAACAACTCTATATCTCTATTTTTCTATTTTATTTTAGTAACTATTTTATACTCTCTAAAATAGTTAAGAACAAGAAGTAGATGTATTAAGAAAAGCAACCATAAC